CAGTGACTCCGCGATCGCCCTCTGAACGATCAGAATAAGGTAAAGCTTGAAGATAAGTTTTGTACTCTATTAATTTCTCAGTCCCTCTAGTCGGGTGGGCGCCGGCCGGTCTTTCGACCAGATCCCCCTTAAAACCGTACGTGCGGGTCTCCCCGCATGCGGCTCACGCCATTCGAGGTGGCCCAGCCCAGCATTTCCTTCAGAACCTGTAGTGAAATTAATTGAGACTGCTCGACCTCGGAAGCTAATTCGCGTGTAGGCAGCGCTGTCTGTTGTACCGTTGACTCTATCTGTTCATTGAATTTGCTTTATTACATTCTTTATTGCATAACCTCTTTTTCCAAGAATTCATGCACTTCCCTTTACTCCATAGGCCTTCTCTAATAGGGGAAAAGCCTTCCATTTCCGTCAAATGACCTGGCCTCTCCTGGCTCTTCCACCGTCCGGGTTCCTTTTCCTCCCTATGCTCCCTCGGCGCAGGCCTACCACGCTTCGCGCCTGCGGCGTTTTCGCCAGACGGTCTTTGCCAGTAGTGCCATCCTCCCCGCTGGCTGTATGGGCGGGTTGTCCCTCGCTGCTGCGTTCTGTTAGGCTATGGATTACAGGAACAAATGTAGTTGAATGGGACAGCAGGCAGGTTACACGTTCCACTGTGCCGAGATGTGAGGTGCAGGTGGTGATGATCACCCCGGGGTATGCGCTAGCGCCCTTGACAGGCACTCCAGGACCCGCCAACGCTCGTGAAAACCCGGGTCGGTCGGTCCTCTATTCATCCGACCGGAGATGTGGATAACGAGGCCACCTTCACAACCTTCTCCCTTCTGTCCTTATGTTGTAGTAAGGTAGGGCGGTTCGCTTGAGTTGCTCAACCGCCCCTTAGCCCGGTGCTCATGACGCGCTACGGAACCTCAACCGTGCCGGGGGACCAAGCAGGGCATAGCTAGCGGCATAGGAGCCGACTCGGCGTCAGCGGCTTCGTGCCGCACTGGAGTAATCCAATATGTGGTTCCGCACGTTCCACCACTTCTCCGTTCATTTCCAATACTAATCGTGAAACACCATGAGCAGCAGGATGTTGAGGTCCGAAATTCGAAGTGAAATTTTGTATTTGCCTGTTCCTAGTCGTCATGGGAAAAAAAGGAAGAAATAAGAAAGAGATTATTCCCTTTAAGCTTGTCCAGTACCACCAGTACAAAAAATGCATCTCCTTCGCCCGCGCGAGAGACTTCTATGCCAGCCGAGAATAACGGCTCTGTTATGAAAGAAAGCGGCAGACAGACTCGGTCGCCCTGTAGCCAGCGACTAGTCTCGCTATAGCGCTACGTGTACACCGCCACGTCGAGACTCTCTTTCGAAAGTGAGATCACCACCGGCTTTAAGAAGAGGGAAAGATCACTCCTAAATGCAGCCATTTTCTTATATACGATACCACCAGACGCGCCCCTGCCTCCCTCGAAGTCAAAACTCTCCTCTCCGGTGAGACCGGCCGGGCCAGAAGCCTCCTTTCCTTTAACTAATTTAAGCGATTCAGTTAGTAGGAAAGTCATCTCACTGAACATTGGATTATACCTCGTTAAAAAAACAACGCAAAATCGAAAGTCCAATATATCTATACAACGAAGATTCCTCCCCTTACGAACAAGAAAAGAAAGTGGCTTTTGTTGAAGGCTTAACGAGTGCGGGAAGAAGGTCAAGGATGGAAAGTAGACAGAGGAAAGAGGAGAGAGAGCGGATCTCGCTGCTGACCTGGGAATAGGCTTGCTAACCTTCGGGCATATTGACTAGTGACGAGAGGAGTTTAGAAGGGACCTATGGAGCTAGTGACCAAAGCAGAGTCAATTCATAAAGAGGGAATTCAATGTCAATCGCCATCTCCTCGGCACACGTGACGATTATCACCTCTACCACGTCTCCTCCTTAACGTCCCTACTCGCCCTGTTGAGGCTTCTGCTAGTCACCTTTACCTATCTCCTCTACCAACTTTCTTGCGACGTCGTCCTTCATCATAGCCTCTTATCCACGGCATCTTTTGACTCTGACCTTCGCTTCCTTCGGTTGCTTGTTCTTGGCTGAACCAGTAGGTCCTTTCGACCCTCAAAGCAAGACGGTGCTTCTTTCTACGCCAGCAAACACAGATACATCGTGCTCAGACAAACTCGAAGATTCAAAAATGCATAAAAACAGGCTTGTGCGCAGAAAGTTAGCTTAGCTCGCTCTTGCTATTCTTGTAGCAATGGACCTAAGCAGCACTCAGCGATCTATGGGCTTTACGGACCAAGGCCCTACGCCTGCGAGGCTTAGCTACTCAGTGTGTCATGTATGTACTTGTACCGCTTATACATTAGTCTCTAGTCTTGCAGCTATCTCTTCTTTTAGCTACTACTTAGATGTTATATGCGCGACTCTTGAGTTAGCTCTTTAGTTCTGTCTTGCAAGCATCCCGTCCAAAAGACGATTGGATGACCCTAGTACGGTTGGATTACGCATCAAGGTATGGCTTTCCCTTGGTTCTTTCTTTGTTCACGAAGTGCCTCTCGGGGGAGGGTCACGAGTGAGCCTTCCCTTGTTCTCTTGTTCTTACTGTGAGATCTTTCTTTTTCTTCCTTAGCCAGATGAAGAATAGATATATTATTTGTCTTTCTTGTATTTATGGAAGTGAGGTGAGCCCCTTGTTTTGTCTGTCATCGTATTTGAGTCGAGAAACTCAAGTTCTTGGCCTTTTTCCATTTCGAATTTGGACCTATTGAATATCCTAGCCCTTATCTCTAAAGGGGCTTACTCCACTCTCTATTTCATATCCTCCTCTGGTCACTGGTATAGATGATGACCTGCTTTTTTCACACTTAAAGGCACTTCTGTCTCTTCCCTCTGTCCTCCGGTGTCTAAATACCCTCATGTAATTGCACTCGTAACTTCAATTGACATTGCCTTGAAAAGCCTAATTGTTGATACCTCTCTCGAGAGTAACCTGGGATGGAATACCATAATTACCCAACTCAACCATCGATGTTGATGGAGGTTGGCTTCTGGATCTATCTTCCTCGTCCTGATCTCTAAAGGAAGTTGAACCCTCAGGAACATTTGCCTCATTATGTCATTGCCCTAATGTCAATCTGCCACACTGGTACAAGGTACAATTCTTTTTCAAATTGGATAGCAAAGGTGACCCACAAAACCACCTACGGCTCTTCGTCAATGACACTCTCCCGGTTAGGGAAAATAAGGATAACCTTTTTTACCTTTTCAAAAAGAGTAACGAAGGAGACGCTGCAGCATGGTTTGGGAGCCTGCCAGTTGGCAGCTTTTCTACATTCGAGGAATTGGCCGACAAGTTCATGAGCCAATACTCCTATTTGAGTGGAAAAAAAGCCTACCATCACAGATCTTCAAGACACCATCCAAGGTGCCAATGAGAATCTCCAGTCATTTGTGAGTAGGTTCAGAGAACTCCTAGTGAAAACCGAGATTGTGATCCCCGAACCCCATTTCTTCTTGCTTTTATAATCTTCCTTGCCCTGGCTTGTGTAGCCTATGCGAAGCAAGCCTACACTCCTTGTATCAGTCATCGGCTTGATTCGCCTATAGATATAGACTCGTTACGTAAACTCCTCTCCTGCTTATTCATTAGGGCGAGACTTTCTTCGGTTCCTCTTATTTTTATAGAAAAGGGGCTCACAAAATTATTCTTCCGGGGGTTTTTTCTTATTTTTATATATACGACGTATACGCGGCGGAAAGCGGCTCCAGAAAAAAACGATTCGGTAGTTCGAGATGAGAGGCTACGGTCATGCGTGGAGACCCGTTGATGACATCTCTTCGGTGAATGTTGCCAAAAACATTTTGATTCCAGATCTTTAGTTTCGCTTTCAGGACAGCAAGCTTCTTGTGAACAATATACAGTGGTGCTCCTGTTATTTTAGGAATCCAGGCATCCTTTATGACAGCTTCCAGCGATAGCCTAGTATTGAAATATCCCCCGAAACCCTCGGTCCGGGTAAGCCTCTTTCCCCGATCGCTTCGATACGACAGCAAGGTAGGGTTCTTCGCTCGATATGATTCACCCGGTACCTGGTATTGGTAGTAGCATCAGAGATCTTCCCCTGCCCTGTCTGAGTTGAGAGGCTGAGGGGAAGTCTACTAAAGGGCTACTCCACCTGACGATTGTTGTCTTCTTTCAATAATGCTTTGTTGGTCACCGGACACAGTGAGAACTGCTCAGCTTGCTTGCTTTCCCTAGCACACACACTAAGTAGATAGTAGGCACAGGTCCGCTAGGAGCTCATCGAACTGAACTTGTAGAGTGAGACCTGTGCTCGATATGGTTCATTTCAGTGCTCTTTCTCTCGGTATGGTTCACCACATGCCTGTGATCGATCTCTTTCAAGCTAGGCTTGGTATCGGTATCTCAGTCTGCTTTCCCTGCCATCGGTAGTACTATCGATTAGTCTTTCTTTCCTTGCGTGGAAGTAGTTCAAAGCTTCCTTGAGATCTATCTCTCCGGTATCTATAGGAATAAGCCCCGGTCGAGAAGTGATCGAAGCATCGGTGAAATGAATCTACTCTCCATACTTAACACATGCGATTTTTGGATTGCACCTTTGATATCCTTCCCAATCAAATAGATCTCCCCTGGCTAGCAATCTCACCGGTGAAGTTATAGCTCTCGAACAAGCGATGAGGGGCGAGGTTGCCCGGGTCAACGGATCGAAGGCAGTATTTAACGTTCCCACCTGCAACTACGAAATAGGCTAGCTGACCTAGCAGTGAAAGACGAGAGAGCTGACCAGAAATGAAAGATGAATGAAATAGCTGGTCCAGCGATGACATTTCTGAGGTCTGGCACCACATTGCTTTATAGTCAAGAAAGATAGGAAGGCGCCTGCCTAACTAACCATAGGAAGAAGGGCATTCAGGTTCAAATCCTGATCTATCAATAGGTGGTAGTATGTCACGCACGAATTCATGTTATCAGTCCCAGCTGTAGTCTTATCTACTGTGAATGCGTAGTCGAACCGTACTGTGTATCGAAAAGAATGCATTGGATTTTCTCTCGCTCGGAGTAAGGACAAAGCAGGAGATCAGAAAGAAGATAGAAAGTAAGATAGCGGATAGGGCAGCAGCTAAGAGCAAAAGTCATAGGGACAGCGGCACTTCACTGGGTCCCTATGACTATCATCAAAGTACAGATGAAGATGCGTAGGCAAGAGATCCCTAGTCTTAGAGCGTTGAGTTTACTTTCACAGTGAGATATCCGTGTAACATAAATAATTAAAGAAAGCTATAGCGCTAGAAGGAAGACTACTAGATTGAGGAGTTGGGGAAACATACTCTTTTCTTATCTTACGAATTCTATTTACTAGAGGTTACGCTTGAACGTCATAGTCTTTTTGCGAGTCACCGACATCAACACTAACTTCCGCTTAGAAGGTTGACTTTCTCAACATATTTGGGGTAGTTGAAAAGGGGCGTAGCGCTTTTCTTTCCTCCTTTAAGGAGGGTGCCTAGCAAGGCAAGAACAGCATATATTCCTCCAACAGGGCATTCCTCACAGCGGATTCTCAAGCAGCAGATTCTGGGCAGGGCATTCATCTGTAGTTGTTACTTTGACAACGGTTATTTCTTTCACCGGATATTCACAAAAAGAAAGTTCTTGAACAAGCCGGCTAACTATCAATTGAATAATCGAAGAGAGATCGTAAGGAGATTTTCGATTAGTTAGCACTACCTCGATGTGACGGAATAAGAGTAAGAGTCAGAAAGCAGCAAATCCTTCCTCCTCTGATTCGGCTTAGTGAAAATAGAACTAGTAGCGGAGTTAAGTAGAGAAGACTTTCACTTTCAGTTCTGCCTTAGCCATGTCTCCCTACCTAGCCCTAGCTACTTGAATTGGAATACCAGGAAATCCACACCAAGACTCTAATCCAAGGGTACAATGCTAAAGCACAAAAGGCTCTTGGGAAAATTCGCCTGAAGTTTCAGGTTGAAAAACTCAAGACAGAGGTCACTTGTTACGTCTTTGATAACGAGACCTCTTTTAGTCTTCTTTTAGGGCGGCCATGGATCCATGACAACCGGATAGTACCGTCCACCCTTCATCAATGCCTCAAGTACGTAGACATTTAGAGACAGACAAGTGCGCAGGGCAGGGTGTTCGCTGATCGGAAACCCTTCAAATCAAAGGGCTTGAAGCATACTGCGCCGACGCAAAAATGTACGTGGTTGTCCCTTTTTATAATTAAGAAGAAGATTCCAAGACCGAGACGATTATAAAAGAAAGCACCAAGGCAACAGCAACAGCACTCGGAAACCTGAGTGTCTAAAGTCAAAAAAATTATCCAGACTCACGATGACATAAGTTGAGTCCCGAAGGCTAAGCCGAAGAAGTTCGTCGTCAACGTAATCGTGATTGAAGACGCGGCCTCGCATAACGAAGCAGAGAGACTAAGGAGAGTGGTACGTGCGGCTTAAACACTCCCAAAAGTACACTATAGACATCAGCCATACAAGAACCCAAGGGGCAATCTTCATCGTCCCTGCTCGATGCAAGGAAGAAAAACCAATTGTCTTTTTAGACTACCCATTCAGCCTTAACGCACCAATGGCTAAGAAGGTACGTACCACAAGGTCTACTTCTTTCGGAAGAAGGACTGCATCTCCCGCCAAATGAGATGTCAAAGAGAAAAGGAACGAGGATAAGAATCGAGGAGGACATAATCTTATGATTATGAGCCATCCATCCATAACATAAAAAAGTGAATTAAAAAGTGTTTGAGAATCGAATTCTCAACCCGAGATGTTAGAGGGTGAAAAATCAATGGGTGCCTGAGCTGCTACAATTGCTTTAGCGGGAGCTGCTGTCGGTATTGGAAACGTCTTCAGTTCCTTGATTCATTCCGTGGCGCGAAATCCATCATTGGCTAAACAATCCGCGGAGATTATTCATTGAATAGTATTCATCATCAAGTAGTTGCACCAAGCAGCGCCATGCTTGATCGAGTTGATTAACCTTTCTCAGAGGCATTTACGGAGATTAAAGCGAGTACTGTTGACCTCATCGATCGGTGGAGGAATCTTGCATGAAAAGCGACCTTTGCAATACCTGAAGGTGATGCTGTACATATAGTTTTTTCCAAGATCAGAGGTCCCGCAAAAAAAAGGTGCAATCGCATTGGTTAATTAAAAGACCTTTCCCGATTTGTATGAGCGCACCATAGGCATGGAAAGTCGCAAACTGGCGGGAAAGAAGGAGATGCCACTCATTTTAGAAACGAAAGCTGCTAAGCCAATGCCATCTATCGCCTACTCAACTGAATGGGATCCGTGGGTCTATTCTAAGGAAGCCTATCGACCACTCTCCTTAAACCTACCTGTCGGTCTTCCTCAACATCGAGTTGATCTAGTTTTCTTATGCCGGATATGATTGAGATATACATCTTAGCCTACTGCCTGTGCCTACCGCCTACGACTACTTTGAAGGAAGGGCACTGAGGAAAGCTTCTCTATGAGATGACGATGTTTACAAAAGATCCCAAACAGATATCTGCGCGGGAATTCTTATTAAATGCTGGACCAAATCTTATGTGTGTCAAATAGAATAATTATGCATTGGGGTTCACTCACTAGTTGTCGAAAAGCTAGACAGGCCCGTCCTTACTCGTCAAGAGCTGAGCGAGAGCAAGGCCTTGCTTTGAATTTGGCTTGGTCTTTTTTCAAAAAATGACATGTCTGATATGGATGTGGGGAGAAGTTGAACCAAAAAAGCTTGGTTAATTATTTTTCTAGCTCCAGCAATGAGCGGGACAACCAACCCGATGGTTCGGGAATAAGACCAGAGGTACGGTAGTCTTGTCAAAGACATACGCTAAACTTAACCAGAAAGCCCTCGGCAGACAAATAGGTAGAAAAACATCCTCGCCGATAATCGTAGGGGGCTCGAAGTGAAATGAGTAAGTTGAGGCAGATATGGAGTTTCATAACCATTAGCTATTTTTCTTTTCCCCCCCGTGCTCCTCTTCCAGCATTTCGGTGAGCCGCTCCGCCTGGAAGCCACCCGGAACATGCGTGCGCAGTTCTCTGAACAGTTCCTGGAGGCGGTCCGCTATATTCTCGTGGTTGGTAATAAGCTGGCGAACCTCCTCGTAGGACGACTGACTAATCGCCATCGACGGCGTCGCGGCATCGCCAAGCCTGCCCCTTACTTCATCAAGTGGCTGATCCGCAGGCCCCGGTTGCTCCACGACCAGGGGTGGTTGATCACCACCCAGAACAGGAAGGTGTACGGGCGGGGTTGGATGAGAGTTTTATCGTTCATCTTGTTGCCGCTGACCCTGGTTTGGGACCGAAGATGATGCCTCTCCCTGGTTCCCATAAGTCTCCTCAATCCATGAATCGCCCGTTGAGATTGAGGGTAGGGGAGAGGAGGACGAGCTTAATGCGCCAGAAGTCCCTGCCGGTAACATCCAATTCCCCAGAAAGGGCATTTCTTCGGAAGTGACTAGTGCTCGTAAACCAAAGCCCATTGCCAAGGCAAGTCCCCCTGCACAGCCCAACTTAAATAATGCAAAGGAGAGGGCTATAGTTTCATCGTTAGATGAATGTCCCGGTATTGACAATCTTTCAGGGTGAAAAGCAAGATGTTTTACCTGCCTTACAAAAGGTATATATTGGGAACTTCGTTTTATAAAAGCGGAATCATAAGCTGACCACAGGAGCTTTCCTTATCTGTATTCTGTATATTGTCTTGTCTAAGAAAGAAGGCGCTAAAGCCCTCTTCTTTTAGTTATAGGATGAATCTTCTTCTCTTCCTCCACCGCCTCCGACTTGAACAGAACAGCTACGATCACTTTATTGCCAACAGCTTTTATTTCACTAACTGCTGATAGGAAAAGAACTGTTATTTCAACAAGACCATCAACAGCGGATGATGGAAGAGCGGAAAGGCTAACACTGGTTTTTAAACCGCGGATACTAGTACTCACACCGCGTACTCTTGCAGAGGATAGGCTTACAAAGGAAAGCAGTGACACAGAAGACCTCTTGTCTAACTTTTTTCTACAAGCCCTTTATTTAAGCATCAAAACAAGAGTGAACACGGTATCAGTACCAATTGAGGTAGTTGACAAGGGGCGTAGCGCTTGCTTACTCGAAAGAGTAAGGACTGAGGGATATAGACACTTTGAAGCAAAGAATCCAGCATAAATTCCCTCTTTATATTTGTGAAAGCGGAATCACAACTGTCGAATGATTGCTAATCCTCTTTTCCTCGGTGGCCTAAATGCCATCTTCCGTCTACTATTCTACCTCCCTTCCACTATTGGATTAACTGGGCATCTTCACTAGCGGTTTCACCCCCTTTCAAAGCAAAGCCCGTATTGTATTCTTCCACTGTCGATTCCTAAGACCAGACCGGTAATGCCGTATGCTAAGATGCTAAGACCGGATAAGCATGAAGTTACCTTTCAAAGTCAAAGAGCAGATAGAGCGAAAAGACTAGCAGCAGTCACTTTCACACTGTAGTATATAAAAATAAGAGGCAGAGAAGACGAAGAGCTGGTGCTATAATAGGCCAGATGTCGGTGAAAGGAAGGGAATTGAAGGGATTACCTGCAACTGCTACTGCCAGCCTTAAACTGAACTTGCAGGAGACTTTTTTTCAGATGAGAGATGAGCTGGACCGGGAATCCATATTTACATAAATTTGTGGACCAAGCAAGGGCAGAAAAGGCAATTAACGATCTTACAGGTATATGCCATAGAAAGATATAGCTTATGAATGCCTTTTGACTAAATCGGCCATTAAGCCAGAGTCCTGCACTCAAGAGAGCAAGTCCGGAACTCAATAACTAGAGGAATCGGGACAGACTGATAGAGCATACCCGGAATGAAGAAAAGAAGGACCGGATGGGCTCAACCAAGCAAGAAGACTTATTTACAATTATAGTGACGGAGAGATATCCGGACGGGAACCAGTAAACAAGCAAGACAGCTAAGCTGGAATCGAGATTGATAGGAAGCAAGCAACTGATTGATTGCGCATTAGAGACTGAGGTAGTATTCTTCTAGAGAAAGGAAAAGGAAAGCAAACAAGCAAGAAGTAAGCCACAAGCAAGTAAATCTATAATCGAGGCAACGAAATCTAAATGAGGCACGATTTGATTTGAAAAAGGCTACTTCTTCTATTGATTTGAATGTATTTACAAGCTACAACGTAGGCCGTGGAGCGAGCCTTGGTGCGTACCTTCGATGGTGAGCTAGTCCAACCTTCCGCCGACTAGTCACTCTCCCCTAAATAGCATTTTTCGAAAAATCCCTCCCGACACGAGGAGACATCGCTTTGTTTGAACTAACATAAAGGACTTTTGAGTACATAATTTGTTTTCCTTGTGCCGGAACCTACTCTATACTCTATTCGATCCCTAGAATTGACTCGTGGCCTCGGAATTCCCGAATAACGAGCCGTACATGGAAAACTACATAATTAAAAGAATGTCACTATACAATATTTAAAAAACTGCCACTAGGCTTACATGGAGTCCTAATCCTAAGGACACAAGGCAAGCGGCCATAGGCAAACTAAGGCCCTGGACGAGCTTGACTTGCGGCATTACAACACAAGACTCTTACATCCTCCCCCTCTTACTCAGGATAGCTAGCGAGAGGAATACTCAAAATTATCCATGAAAGAAGGCTTTGAAGAATGAAGAAAATCTTATCTAAGGATAGAGAGCGCGGAACGGCCTTTCCAAGCATAAAAGAATCCCTACTTATACATTCCATGGCAACAGACAGAAGGCAGTTTTTTCGTTGTTGTTAACTCCAGGCCCATTCCCGTTCCCAAGAATCTCCATGAAAAAAAAGACTACCATGATTTCCGAACGAACCGAGAGAGAGTCGAGGCGCTGCAAGCGTTTTCTATGATCCGGTTATTTCCAAGTACGTATCATCCGCTGCGTTATCCACTGCTTTATCCGCCGTCTCTGCGGCCGCCAAAAGCCTACCCTCTCTCGGATATTGAGTAGGTGTTGACCCGGGAAGAGATCCGGACGAACCTTCCAACAAGCAGAATAGAAGTTGACCACAAAGCTATCTCTGTAGGAGGCTGCTACCCAGAAGGCCATCTCGGGCATGGGAAGGAAAGGCGGCGGACAACCGACTGAACTAGGCTATGGTGTTTAGGCATTGAGGATGAGTCCAGCGGTCGACAAACGGCTTCTATCTACAGGTGCTTTCATTATGGATCGGTCGACTTGTCACGATCGATTGCTCACAAAGAATTAGGTTAGGCAGGCTTGGGGAGGTGATCTAAATCGCTATCGATACGATGCGAGGCGGATTTGCTGACCGTAACGAACTTCACTCTGCCCCTGAAAAAAAAAAGAGCGGGGAGACCTTTGACCTGGGCTGGGGAGAGATTGGGGTCGCTTTGCTTTAGGACTTTAGTTCGTAACAAGGCTCGAAGACCTCCGGCTGGATTTGAAATGGATCAGGTAGGGCATCCGTTTACGGCGTGAGTGAGATCAGCAGTTTTCTCTATTTCCTGCAATGGTAGGGAATCCGCATCCGCGAGGGTATATGGGAGGAAGCCAGTCTGCAGTAACTCCAATTGCTCCTTCGGATCACTAAGGAAAATCTTGACTCATACATACCGCGGTTTTTGTTGTCAACTCACATAGTCGCACCTACCAACAACAAGACGACTATTCTCTGTACGCCACTAAACGGCGCTATTTAACGCTTTGGTTCGCTCAATACAAGAACTAGAGCCCAACCTAGCTTAAGGCTAAAGCCGTGGACTACGCCCTCGTGAGACCCCTCTATTTGACTAACATACTCTCTTTTGATCTCCTTCCATACCTTCATATCCAAGCTGGGAATGATTGACCTTCGGATTTTAATAATAGCGCATAATGGCAGTACTCCTTCCCATTTCTTCTTTTATGATTTTATCTACTTGAAGTGCTTACAGGTAAGTGCGGAGAAGGTACCCAGGGGACCGAACGAAACGGCACTGAAAGGTCTTCAATTAAAGCTTTGCCCTGGCTAAAGAGAGTACAGAAAAGCTAAAGGTAGGATTTTGAGAATACGCAACTTTCCTTTAGTTGTTGTCTTAAATGAGTTCCTTTATTCTCTTATTTTACTTATTATGAGTTAGGAATCTTTTCTTTTTCTTTTTTGATTATTAGGAAGACTTTGGAACTATCTTAAGCCTGTTCAAGCAAGTGTAACGAGGGGACTCTCCCAATAGAGGCCCGAGTGAAAGACCTTCCAGAGCGGACTGTTTGCTTTTGTTTAATCTTTCACTATTCTGAATTTATGCTTTGCCCTCAAGACAGAAGGTCGATATAATAGCTTTTTTAGAATACTTCACTTTTAGTCTTTTATCTTCTTGCTCGTCTCCTTTAAAGCTTCGCCAGTACTGAAAGACGAGTAAAGATTGCTAAAGCAGACTTTAGGATAATACCCTACCTTACCAGATTTGTTACAAAAGGAAAGGCTCGAGAGACCTACTTGACGAGTTTCCTTATGAGTGAGTTTGTAGGTGCTTTTACTTTAAGTCAAGTAGCGTGAAGGGCTTCCGAAGCGTCTTTAAATATTGCCATAATATAGCTATTATTAGGAAAACAATTCTTTTAGGATTTAGGATACGACTAGTCAGCCTTAGTATTAAGTAGTCTAAATTTTAGTTTAAGTCGAGTGTAAGGAAGGGATTCTCCTAAGAGAAGCTTTAGAGGGCTTTTCTTCGCTCCTTCTTTTTCTTTTTTTTAGGTTAAACGAAACCGGTTGTTAATGCTTGTAGCTTGCTTCTGTCCTTAGTCCATTTTTGGCTGAAGCTGTTCTGACTGCCGTATATTTTTTGAACTGAATACTTTCCTCTGTCATCTCTGGTCTGTCTTTTTTTGAAAGAATTTTTGCTACCCTGCCTGATTATGAAGAGCTTCGAGTCTATCGGGAGAGGATGTGGTGGTAACCCCGTCTAGAGCCGGGCGTCCAGCCGTGTAAGAAGACTCACTTTAGCCACTATAGCGACTTCACTCTCAACTCTAGCGGATAAGTACTCTCCATCCACTTCCCCCTTTCCGTATGCCCAAAAGCTCGCCCGCCCGGTTTATGAGCCCCTTTCCGATTCCCTCACCCAATCTCATGAGAAGCAAGCCCAGCAGGCCCTGCCTTAACCTGTCCCCAGACAGTCAGCCCTCACCAGGCTGCTGGCATTGCTAAATGCTCTGCCATGAAGCAAGCTTTCCCGAATACGACAGATGCGGAAGTGGGGAAGCCGGAAGTCGCTAAAGAAGTCGGAGGAAGAAAGCAGTTAGGCAACAGTATGCACAATAAGGGTACATTAGTATCCTGGGAATTGACAACATTGACAGAAAGGGGAAGGGGTAAGAATCAAGTTTTTTAAGTGTAGCTCTACTAAATAAGTGTAGCTCTACTAAAGTAGTCGGCCTAACCTTCGGTTCCCGTAACCAAGTTTCTCTTTCTCACTCCTTATGTACTTTTTCTTACTTCATCCATACTTTTTCTTTTTGAAGTGTAGGGCAAAGGGCGCTCTCTACTTTCACTTCTAACTAAAGGCGAACAGCCGGCTTTGCAAGCAAATAGAGAGCCCCCGCCCGTTTGAGTCGCGAAAGGGCCGCTTACTTAATTAAAATAATTATTTATAAGAAAATAATAAGATAATTAAGATTCTATATCTATCTATAAACAATTGGAAAATATATAGAATTTATAAATATATAATTCTATTTATAAATTGTTCATTCCTGGGAAGAGGAAGAAACAGATAGAGCAAAGGCCTTCTCTTTCCGTCCGCTCTTCCCGAAGTGAGAGAATTGCATGTAAAGATCCGTAAGGGCTTATAGTTTAATTGGTTGAAACGTACCGCTCATAACGGTTATATTGTAGGTTCGAGCCCTACTAAGCCTACTACCCTCTTCTCTTCACCCGATACAAGGCAGTCGAAGTCCCCGCCACCCTGCAGATCTCAATCTAGCGACAGCACCTGGAACCACACTGCTGCCGCTGCCCTTCGGGCACGCCTCCTAAGCTTACCACTTACCTAAGCTCTTGCAGCATGCCCCCTTCGGGCAATACGGCTTTCGTAATACGCGAAGCAGCTGAGCGATAGCTCTTCGATCGCTATATTCTTGCGATAGCGAAGGCATGGTTCATCCTCTAAGAGAGAGTAGATGCGAAGGTTCGGATCGAAGATCTTCGCGAGACGGCCCAAGCGAAGATCGGCACTCGAAGGCTTGAGGAGCAGCCCTCAGTAAAGCCGTGGAGACGGCAGACTCGCCAGTCAAGCACATCGTAAGGCTGACTACAGCAGACCGGGAGGTTACATTTCCGGTTTTCCTGTTTCCATTTCCGGGAATGAATGTAGGAAGTGCAGACGGTGGATCAAGTGTGAACATTCAACCCCAGCCTTTTTTTTTAGGATCGGCAATAGCTAAGCATTGTGGCCATCACAGTTCCAGCTACGTATGGCTGGCGTACAACCTACGGGCTTCTTAGCCAAAATAAAAACAACAAAAAAGGATGCTGGTACCTTTAGTCCAATCTTAAACAAAGAGCAAGGAGGCGATTTGTTCGCTGGGCGATTCCGCTAGCCAAATCGCACTAATGCAATTCATTCGCCCTACTATCCTACAGAGCAATTCAAACTCTTTGTAAGACTAGGGCTAGGGCGACTCATTCTATTCTCTCTGAGGTCAGGTAAGTAAAGCGTCTAGCTTAGGGGAGCGCGTCGAATCGCTGAAAGGTCTTGGTGATTTGAACATTTGGTAATCTGAAGATAGAAAAACACAATGATTCCAAACTTCCCTTCAAAAGTCTCGTATCCATGCTGTCCCGACTTCAAACTCGATGTTTGTTAACTAAGCGGGGCACTCCCAAACTCTTTTTTATCAAACTCCTTTTCCTACGGAACCTTGTACAGCTTTTACTAGGCATCATTATGTGTTCTTTGCAGTGTCTAAGGAGGTTAGGAGTGAGTTAAGCCAATGCGTACAAATAGACAGACCAGGCTCATCCTTTTATGTTGAGGTCCGTGCAAGTCTGTCTATGATTAAGAGTCTAGGTGGTGTTGAAGCTGGCTCATTCATGCTAGTCATCTTAAAGCTATGAGTCAGAACAATGTTCACCAACTCTTCTATAGTAATCTTGTTCATATATTGAAAATTCGAATATGAGTTTCCATTGTTATAAGTGTTTTGTCTCTTCCCCAAGGTAGCATTGCCGAGCGGGCGATCCCTGTCTTGTTTATCCAGCTAGCTTTTCTCCGTGGTACTCAAATTGGATTTGTGAGAGCTCCTTCGGCTGGGCTACTTTTTTTTTCTTTTAAAGGTGTTCAAAGCATTTAAAAGAAAAATGCCTATCTATAATTAGAATATAAAAAAGCGCTGAGTTGAAGAGGGAACAAGTCCCACAGAAAGATGATAAGTAAGAAAAATCGTGAAATTGAAATCTCTTCTGGAATGGAAGACCTCCCATCCACTGACTACAAGACCGCAGTCTAACACCCAAGTTAGCCTGAGGGTCAGCTAAATGAGTCGCTTCCCTACTCCTTCAAAGTTCATCTTTCTTTGATTTGAAGAGGAAATTTCCAAAGGAAAAGAAAAAGCCATGGTGCTCATATTTGGCTGCTAAGTACCTTTCCAATGGCAAAAATGGATTGACCAACCCACTTATCAAATTTCCTGCATTTCTAAAAAGATATTCTTTGGTACAGAGAGACTTTCAGGCAGAACTTGGGCTAGACTTTGGTTGGGCAATATGGTAAGCGGATTCGCTTCTGGGATGATGTTTGGCCGTGCCACTTTTCTCAGAGATGCATGCTCTAATTTATATTCATTCACAAGGTTATCATGACCTCAAAGTGATAGACTACATTCAATATGAAGGAGAAAAAAGGATTTATCTCCCTATTCAACTGCCCATCCAAGAGCATTTGGCTTTAGAATACTTGTTTTTCTTTCTATGGACTGCATTTTTTTTATCTTCTAGCCCAAAGGAGGAGAATCTCTTTTGGCAGCTCAATCTTCACGGTAATAATTATGCCAATTCTGTCTAAAAATTTCTTTAGGTGATCAAGAGGGCTCTATTTTTCAGTAGATGAGATTTGGATGAAAGGTATTATCTCAACGCTTTTTTTTCTGACTTGCTTTTCCAAATCCAATTTTGGCCTGCGGTAATGGAATCGGGAATTCATCTTCTCTTCTAAATTCTTTTTTTTCTATGAAAGCAAGAGAGAGAAAGTGTTGTTAGAAATTCTGCCTTATTCCATGAGATCTAGAAACACTTCTGCAACTTTCTCTCTCTCCATCTTTCCCTAGCGCTCTTTTTTACATCTGGAATGAAGGCTTTCCTTAGAAGTTGTCGCTTGATCGAAAGGCCCACACTACTTCTTCATTCATAGCCTATTTTTATTTTATTGTGATCCCCCGCAAAAAAAGGGAAATCATACAAAGAAAGGTTCTTTCATACAATGCATAACGGGCGGGCCTCCTATGGATTCCTCCAACTCCATGAATGATATAAGGAATTTCTTCTATATGAATATTCAAACAAAAAGGAAAAGGGTCAAACCATATCTTACTGAATAATCTGACTGAATGAGGAAGAGCTCTTTATGTGGTCTCACTTTACCACCATCTGAAATGCGCGAAACTTCGATTGGTGGAAGCCAGTCCATGAAAATTCTCCCTTTTCTTACGTGCAAATCCCCTCTTTCGGTAAGCATCCAGTATCTCATCAAATGAACATTTCTCTAAGCTTATCCTGTAGTTTATACGTCGTTTGAATTTGAAAGCTGCTGCTTCAAGGATCCAACGAATAGCTAAGGTTTGTTGACGATCCCTGGCTACAATCCCGGGGACATCATAAATAGTACCAGCGACTCTGACTTTTTCCACTTTGCATATGGGCTTTATATTCTCTACGGCGTCAACCATAAGTTTGATTACATCGCGTTCAGTTCGAGCTGGGCGATGAAAAGTTTGATAAACAATAGCACGAACCTTCGTTCTTTTACCTTCTTTCATGCAAAAGTTGACCAATTTCTTGATCAATTGTTTTTGCTCACTATCTAAGCCCCCCATATAACTGAGAATTTCCGAGCAATTGGAAGCTGCTTTCGATGACGAGGCCGAAAAATGGATATTACGCGATCGTTACTGTCCATCTTTATCAGCCAACTCCCCTCTTTCCATTAACTAAAAAAAACCTAACCAAAAAAGTGTGTAAACACCTCCACCGCGTACTGAAAGAAAGGTCTCACTTTGGTTATAAGAAAAATCAAACAAAAAGAAAGCTGGAATGATTTAAGAGCTAGACTAGAGGAATGCCATCCTTATTCTTTAGGTAAAGGTAATCCATGGGAGCGTCGAAACTCCTCATCTATGAAGTGGGAGTCAAATTCTTGGTAAATAAATGAATTGCGCCCCCTTTCCGTTATATCGTTTAGAAAGAAGTTCAGGCTTCCCTCTAATATATCTCTTTGATAGGTTTCCCGCATTGAGCTAACAGGCTCGACTTTCTCTCGAATAAAGTCGTAGGCCTCTTTCCTAATATTCTCATAGGGAAGCAGGATTTATTCTCGATTTCTTTCTTCCATCATCACATTAAATAGCCGCCCTTCCAAGCTAGCTTTTTTTCGAATATTTGTAATTCAAAAAACTCTCTATCGAGAGCCTTCCGATAGTGATCCACATTAATGGTCTCATTTTAATTCTCGCGAACTAGTCTTTCATACTCCCCAGGATTTTAGGGGGAAGGAATGTTGTACGACTGAGCAGTCTCGAGATTTCGTATTCTAGCAAAGAGCTCTTCTTCGATTCCCTCGAAAGGTGTTCAAAGACTCCGAGCTGGAAGAAGATTCTAAAGGTGGAAAAGATCCAAGATCATCCCCGGATTGGTCAGAAACATGAAAAAGAAAAGCAGATAGGAAACCAAAGCAAAAAATGGAATAGAATAGCATTCGAAGCAGACTCAAAAAAAGATATATAGAGAAATAGATGAAAAATTCCAATAAGAAATGCTTCCAAGTCTTCTTTTTTCTTGGAAAAAAAATCATTCGATAAAGAAGAATAAGTCCTACTAGAATTATGAAAAAGAGAATGAGAAATTGACCAGTAGTCATTATAGCGGTTCCTTCTGATCCTAGAAAACGTCCGAAAAAACAGGCGGAGGAAAGTCAGAAAAGTCGTGGGAGAAGGATATGAATGAGGTTGGATTTATGTTCATTCGCTCCTTGCTCGCGGAGCGGTATACCGGAAAAAAGGAAGAAAACAAATCATGGAAGAATCGGACTTCCATAGCTGTGTTAGCTAGGCCACCTGCCTGATCATCTTTCTGTTACACAAATTACTGGATCACATCTTTCCTATGCCGTTGCTGGGTCAGCTCTCTCCTATCTCATGTTGCTATTTCAGCTGTCATTGCCGTTACGTTACATATTTTTGATTATTTTTGACCCGGGCAAGGGAAAGGCAGAAAGGTTGGTTCTTCGATGACCCGTGGCATAGTTAAGATTGAACGAAGAGGGGAATAGCGGACCTACGGAGACTTTCTTCTAATCCCAACTCACCCAATGAAGAAGGAAAGAACTCATACTGAGAACATGAATCCATGAGTTAGACTAATCCGACGGATGAATGCCCTGATCAGCTCCTTACCTCGACTGGCACAGGACAGACCAATAGAGATGGCAGCTCAACCTGAAAGCCTTACGGTGAGGCAGAGACAGACATCTATCTCGATTCCTCTCTTTGACCATTCCCATCTTGCTTTTGAGACCGATCACTAGACCTCTCAAGCATTGTAGTTGCATCACATACGAAAGAAGGGCCGACCCTCGCAAGTGAAGGAGGAAGCTTACCATTCCGCCGTCGGTCAGTTATTCAGCTAGGTAGGGTATCAACGGTCTAACTACGAAATCTTGATTGCAACGCTCGGACTTTCATCCCACACTATTTTCTTTCGTATACTCACCCCATACCAGATCTTGTCTTCCTTTGTTATGTAGGCACACACGGCCCGGCCCCCCACCCTTTTCGCGAATCGAACATCACATTCTCCTGATGCTTTTCTCTTGCAACTACAACCGCCTGACACTGAAAAGCCTTTCTAATCCTTCTACTAGCAGCTTCTTGTGTAACATTCCTTCTTTCGGCATTACTTAAAGTGATTAAAAAAAAAGGTCTAATGGTAGTTTTGGAGATGTTGTGTGATTTGTTTTGCATGCGATTTCTTATGATTTCCTTTCGGTGAGCAGGGCTCTTTGGCGGATTCTTTAGATCTGGATAGAGTCTCGCTCCGTGGGAAGCAAGATGGGTAGGAAGTTTGACTGGTAAAGCAAGCCTGCCCAAAAATCACAACCAGGGCTATATTCACCTCTATGTTAGGTAGCCTCCTCACTAAACACAAGTAAGAGCTAGCTTGCATTGAGAATGAGGGGCCCTCCGAAGGATAGTCCTTCGGATACCTTACTTACCTACCCTTATTATATAGTCTTAATTCCAATGATTACACAGCCCACTTCGCTCCGCTGCTCTGCTCGCTCCGACGATTCTACATACCGGCCGGAAAGAGAGAGAGCAGTGTGATTGGCTCTATAATCGAAATAATGGAAATGCTCTGTCGTAGAGCTTCGCTAGCAGTGTCGAGCTTTGCTCGTCGACTGGAACTAAGGACCTGAATGGAATTTTAGAGCTCTCACGCTGCTATCTAAAGAATGAAGAAACCGCTACTGAACGAGAGCGAGTGAAGTGAGTAGGCCCCTTTAGAGATAGGAGCCAAAGATAAGTTATAGCAACGAGCTACTCAAAAGTGACTGTGTTGAAGCTTCAAACGTAGAACTCGCGACGACTTCGAGCGAACTCCACGAGTGTGCCGAAAAAGACTAAAAAGAATCTGTGATAAGTATAAGTAAGCGCCTGCGTTCAGTAAATTTCAATTCTTTTTGTGTGTCGGGCAGCGCGCGTTAAGATTCGTCGCGTGAT